GGTATTCAGATAAAAATCTTATTTCCTTTCCGTTTGAAACCTTGGCACAAATCGAACCTAGGATCCTCTGAGAAAAATCTAATGCAAAACAACAAAGAGGATTTTTGTTTTTTAACAGTTTCGGGAAGGGAAGCTGCACGTCCTTTTGGTTCGCCCCGAAAACAACCTTCCTTTTTTAAACCCATTTTAAAGGAACTCGAAAAAAAAATTCGACAATTACCGAAGCACTATTTTCGAGCTCGAATAGTTTTCAAAGGAAAAACTAAATTATTTCAACAAGTTTCAAAAGAAACAAACAATTGGGTTATCAAAAGTCTTATTTTTATAACAAGAATAATAAAAGAACTTTCAAAAGTAAATCCAATTCGATTATTGCGGTTAAAAGAAGTAGAAGTATATGAATCGAGTGAAATTAAAGAAGAAAAAGATTCCATAATCAGCAATCAGATGATTCACGAATCAGTTAATCAAATTACATCTCCGAGTTGGAAAAATTCTTCAGTGACAGAAAAAAAAATGAAGAATCTCACTGATAGAACAAGTACAATTCGAAATCAAGTAGAAAGAATCACAAAAGAGAAAAAAAAAGTAACTCCAAGAATCAATAATCTTAGTCCTAACAAAACAAGTTATAATGCTAAAAGATTCGAAAAATGGCAAATATTAAAAAGAAGAGCTGCTAGATTAATCGCTAAATTACCCCTGTTTTTCAAATCTTTCATTCAAAGAATATACACCGATATCTTTTTATCTATCATGAATATTCCCAGAATGAATACAGAACTTTCTCTTGAATCAACAAAAAAAAAATCCATTTCTAATAATGAAGAAGAAAATAATGAAGAAGAAAAAATGAATAAAAAAAAGAAAAATCCAATTATTTCTACTATCAAAAAGGCACTTGATTCTATTGGAAATAGTCAAATAATTTCACATCTTTTTTATGAATTATCCTGCGTGTCACAAGCATATGTATTTTACAAATTATCACACCAACTTAGTAACTCGTATAAATCTGTTCTTCAACATCAAGGAAGCCCTTTTTTTCTTAAGCCCGAAATAAAGGCTCCTTTTGAAACACAAGGAATGGGTCATTCGAGTTATGAAATGAATCACTGGAAAACCTGCTTAAGAGGGTTAAGAGCACATTATCAATACGATTTATCTCAGATCAGATGGTCTAGATTAATACCAGAAAAATGGCGAAATAGAGTTCATCAGCGTCGTATAGCTAAAAATGAAAATTTTAGCAAATGTGACCATTTCAAAAAACAAAAACAATTTGAAGTGGATTCATTATCTAATCAAAAAGATAATTTTCAAAAATACTATAGATATGATCTTTTATCATATCAATTTCTTAATTATGAAAATAAAAGGGAATGCTGTTTTTATAGATCTCCGTTTCAAGGAAATACGAACCAAGAGATTTCTTATAAAACGGCTAAACTTTTTGATAGGCCGGGGAACTTCCCTATTAAGAATTTTCTAGGAAAGATTCCATATATGGAAAAAACGACCGATCCAAAATATTTGGATTGGAAAATTCTCCATTTTGATCTTAGAAAAAAACACGAAATTGAGTCCTGGATCATGATCGATACCAATAGGAATCAAAGGAAAAAAGTGCGTACTAATAATTCTGAAAAAATTCAGAAAAATGATCTTTTTTATCTTCGGATTCCAGATATGATTCCAGAAATCAATCCACCAAATTCAAACGGATTTTTTGATTGGATGGGAATGAATGAAAAAATGCTAGAGGATCTCGTATCGAATCGTTGGTTCTTCCCAGAATTTTTGTTCGTTTCTAATGCATATAAAACGAAACCTTGGGTTATACCAAGCAAATTACTTCTTTTAAATTTGAATAGAAATCAAAATATAAATTTGAATAGAAATCAAAATAGTAGTAGTACTGAAAAGGAAAAGATCAATGACAAGGAAAAGATCAATGACAAGGAAAAGATCAATGACAAGGAAAAGATCAATGACAAGGAAAAAGGAAGTTTTTTGATAGCATCGAATCATCCAAATCAAAAAGAAAAAGAATCCACAAGCCGAGGAGATCTTAAATCTGTTCTCCCAGAACAAAAAGATATTAAAGAAAATTCTGAAAGATCAGGCATGAAAAAAGGGAAAAAGAAAAAAAAAAAAAGCAACACGGAAACAGAACTAGATTTATTCCTGAAACGTTATTTTCTTTTTCAATTGAAATTCGACGATACTTTGAATCAAAGAATGATCAATAATATCAGGATGTATTGTCTCCTGCTTAGACTGAGAGATCCAAGAAAAATTCTTCTAGCCTCGGTTGAAAGGAGACAACTGAGTTTGGATATCATGATGGTTCAGAATTTTGAAAAATTCATGAAAACAGAAGTATTTACTATAGAACCCATTCGTCTGTCTGGAAAAAAAGATGGACAATTTATTATGTATCAAACCATAGGTACTTCGTTGGTTCATAAGAGTAAGACTAAGACCAAACCGAAATACC